GTTTACTATTTAGGCAGAATACCGTCACCCATTCTAACTAAGAAACTGAAAGGAATTTCCGAAACGGAAGAAGTGGGGGAAAGTGAGGAAGAAAGAAACATAGAAATAGAAACTATTTCCGAAGGGGGAGGGGCTAACCAGAAACAGGGGACCGAAGAAAATACTTCTTCTTACCTTTTTTCGGAGGAAGAGGTGGATCCGAGCAAAATGGACGAAACAGAAAAGCTACGAGTGACTGGAAAGAAAAAAAAAAAAAGAAAGGGCGAACTCCACTTTGGTTTTAAAGAGACATACTCTAAAAATAGACCGGTTTATGAAACTTCTTATCTGGATGGGAATCAAGAAAGTTCGAAGTTAGAAATATTAAAAAAAAAAGAAGATAAATATTTATTATGGATTGAAAAACCTCTTGTGACACTTCTTTTTGATTCTAAACGATGGAATCGACCTTTGCGATATATAAAAAATGACCGGGTTGAAAATGCTATAAAAAATGAAATGTCACAATATTTTTTTTATACATGTCAAAGTGATGGAAAAGAAAAAATATCTTTTACGTATCCACCCAGTTTAGCAACTTTTGGGGAAATGATACAAAAAAAAATATATTTTTTCACACCAGAAAAATTGTTTTCTGATGAATTGTATACTGATTGGAGTTTTATCAATGAACTAAAAAGAAGAAATTTTAGTAAAGAGTTTATAAAAAGAGTCGAATCTTTAGATAAGGAATCTTTTGATCTGGGCATACTTGAAAAAAGGACTCGATTCTCTAATAATGAAACTAAAAGAGAATACTTGCCTAAACTATATGATCCTTTCTTGCATGGACCCTACCGCGGAAGAATCAAAAAATGGGGTTCTCCTTTAAGCATAAATCAAACTTATAAAAAAAAAAACACGGATCCGTTTTGGATAAATAAGATTCATGCTCTACTTCTTACTACTGATTATCACGAACTTGAACAGACACTAGATACACTCAATATAAAATCATTAGCAACAGAAAAAGAACTCTCTTTATTGACATTGACAGAAGATGAACAGGGAAATATCGATTCCGAGGATCGAGTCAAAATTTTGAAATTTTTATTCAATATAGTTATAACTAATCCCAACAATCAAACAATTAGAAAAAAATCTATTGGAATAAAAGAAATAAGTAAAAAAGTTCCTCGATGGTCATACAAATTAATCGACGATTTAGAACAACAGGAGGGCGAAAACGAGGAAAATGTAACAGCAGAGCATGAAATTCGTTCAAGAAAATCCAAGCGCGTCGTGATTTTTACTAATAACCAGGCAAACGCCGATACTTATACTAATACCAAGGATGCTAATGATCCTGATCAAACAGACGAAGTGGCTTTGATACGCTATTCGCAACAATCGGATTTTCGGCGCGACATAATAAAAGGTTCCATGCGTGCCCAAAGGCGTAAAACAATTACTTGGGAGCTGTTTCAAGCAAATGTACATTCCCCCCTTTTTTTGGACAGAGTAGACAAACCACTCTTTTTTTCTTTTGATATTTCTGGACCGCTGAAACGAATATCTCGAAATTGGATATGTAAAAACAAAGAATCAAAAATTTATGATTATACAGAAAAAAAGATCGAGAAAAAAGACGAGGCCAAAAGAGAAAAATACAAAAGAGAAGAGAAAATGAGGATAGAAATAGCAGAAGCTTGGGATAGTCTTTTACTTGCTCAAGTAATAAGGGGCTCCGTGTTAATAACCCAATCAATTCTTAGAAAATATATTATATTACCTTCACTGATAATAGTTAAAAACATTGCCCGTATGTTATTATTTCAATTTCCTGAGTGGTCTGAGGATTTAACGGATTGGAATCGAGAAATGCATGTTAAATGCACTTATAATGGTGTTCAATTATCCGAAACAGAATTTCCAAAAAACTGGTTAACAGACGGTATTCAGATAAAGATCCTATTTCCTTTTTGCCTGAAACCTTGGCACAGATTTAAACTACAACCCTCTCATAAAGATCCAATGAAAAAAAAGAAAGGTCAAAAGAATGATTTTTGCTTTTTAACAGTTTGGGGAATGGAAACTGAACTCCCTTTCGGCTCTCCTCGAAAACGGCGTTCGTTTTTTGAGCCTATTTTTAAAGAACTAAAAAAAAAAATAAAAAAATGGAAAACGAAATGTTTTATAGCTTTAACAATTTTAAAAGAAAAAACTAAATTGTTTCGAAAAGCTTCAAAAGAAACAAAAAAATGGATCACTCAAAGCATTCTATTTCTAAAGGGACTAATAAAAGAACTTTCAAAAATAAATCCAATTCCATTTTTTGGGTTGAGAGAACCATATGAATTGGGCGAAACTAAAAAGGATTCGATAATCAGTAATAAGATGATTCACAAATCATCCCTTCAAATTCAATCTATGGCGTGGACAAATTATTCATTAACAGAAAAAAAAATAAAAGATCTGACTAAGAGAACAAACACAATCAAAAATCAAATACAAAAAATTCTAATTATAAAAGAGAAGAAAAACGAATTTCTAACTCAAGAAATAAATAGTAGTTCTAACAAAATAAGTTATCAGGATAAAATAGTAGAATCAGAAAAAAAATTTTGGCAAATAGTAAAAAGAAGAAATATTCGATTAATCCGGAAATTCTATTTTTTTATAAAATTTTTCATTGAAAAGATATACATGGATATTCTTCTATATATCATTAATATTCCAAGAACCAATACCCAACTTTTTCTTGAATCAACAAAAAAAATGATTGAGAACTTCATTCACAATAATGAAGCAAATCAAGAAAGAATTAATAAAACAACTAAAAATACAACTCATTTTATTTCAACTATAAAAACCTCACTTTCTTCACTTTCTAATATTAGTATTAGAAATAAAAATGAAAAAGCTTTTTGTGACTTATCCTCCCTCTCACAAGCATATGTATTTTACAAATTATCACAAACCCAAGTTATTAGTTTTTATAAATTCAAACCTATCCTTCAATATCATGGAACATCTCTTTTTCTTAAAAATGAAATAAAAGATTATTTTGAAGAACAGGGAGTATCTCATTCCAGATTAAGACATCATTATGGGTTAAGACAGAAAATTGTTTGGCATTCTGGAATGAATGAATGGAAAAACTGGTTAAGGAGTCGTTATCAATACGATTTAGTTCAGAATAGATGGCTAAAATTAGTACCAAGACAATGGCGAAATAGAGTCAATCAACACTATCTGGCTCAAAATAAAGATTTAACAAAATGGGATTCAGATGAAAAAGAAAGATTAATTCATTACGAAAAAAAAAATGATTTTCAAGCGAACTCATTACTGACTCAAGAATATAAACTGAATCAAGAACAAAAATATAAAAAATCTAATTTAAAAAAAAACTATGGATATGATTTTTTATCATATAAATCTATTAATTATCAAGATAAGAGGGACCCGTATGCTTATGGATCACCATTCCAAGTAAATAAGAGGGAAGAGAGTTCTTATCATTACAACATGGATAAACAAAATTTTTTTGATACATTGAGGGATATCCCTATCCATAATTATCTAGGAGAAGGCGATATCCTAGATGCTATGGGGAATTTTTCGCACAGAAAGTTTTTTAATTGGAGAATTCTTCATTTTTGTCTTAGAAATAAGGTCGATATTGAGTCCTGGGTCGATACCAGTACAAAGAGTAACAAAAATATTAAGACTGTGGTTAAGAATTATCAACTAATTGATAAAATGGACCTTTTTTATTTCACAATTTATCAAGATCAAGAAAGCAACCCATCCAATAAAAAAGGAAGCCATTTTGATTGGATGGGACTGAATGAAGAAATACTAAGTCATCCTATACCGAATCTAGAACTTTGGTTCTTCCCAGAATTTGTGCTGCTATATAATGCATATAAGGTTAAACCATGGATCATACCAATAAAATTACTTCTTTTCAATTTTAATGGAAATAGGAACATTAATAAAAATATTATTGAAAATAAAAAAAGGGACTCCCTTATAGCACCAAACGAAAAACAAATTATTGGATTAGAGAATCGAAATCAAGAAGAAAAAGAACCCATAGGTGAAGGGGGTCTTGTATCAGATGCACAAAAACAAGGAAATTTTAAATCCGTTCTCTCAAACCAAGAAAAAGATGTTGAAGAAGATTATGATAAATCAGACAAAAAAAAACGTAGAAAGAAAAAGCAATACAAGAGCAACACGGAAGCAGAGCTTGATTTCTTCCTAAAAAGGTATTTGCGTTTTCAATTGAGATGGGATGATTCTTTAAATCAAAGAATAATCAATAATATCAAAGTATATTGCCTCCTGCTTAGACTGATAAATCCAAACGAAATTGTTATATCCTCTATTCAACGGGGAGAAATGAATCTGGATATTTTGATGATTCAGAAGGATTTAACTCTTAGAGAACTAATGAAAAAAGGAATATTGATTATCGATCCAGTTCGTCTGTCGGTAAAAAATGATGGACAATTTATTCTATATCAAACTATAAGTATTTTGTTGGTTCATAAAAATAAACACCAAATTAATCAAAGATACCAAGAAAAAAACTATATTGATAAAAATCATTTTTATGAATTTATTGCAAGACATCAAAAAATGACTGAAAATAAAGACAAAAATAATTATGATTTGTTTGTTCCTGAAAATATTTTATCCCCTAACCACCGGCGAGAATTGCGAATTCGAATTTCTTTCAATTCAAGGGATAAAAATGGTATGCATAGAAATGCAGTATTTTTAAATAATGTAAAAAACTGTGGTCAAGTTTTGACTAAAAATAAACATCTTGGTAGTGATAAAAAGAAACTAATTAAATTAAAGTTCTTTCTTTGGCCCAATTATCGATTAGAAGATTTAGCTTGTATGAATCGATATTGGTTTAATACTAATAACGGCAGTCGTTTCAGTATGATAAGGATCCGTATGTATCCGCGTCTGAAAATTCGTTAATGGTCCATTTTAATGGTATATTTTCCCCTATATTATGTATGTATCGTGCCGGGTATATGAAAACAAATAGATGGTCACAAGGATTGTCTTCCATTTTATTCTGATACACGATACTAATTTAATGACATACATATCAATTAGATCGACAAATGAATCAACAAAATCCTCTTATTTGAACTCTCAAATTTTCTCTTTTGTAGAAATCTCTCACTCTTTTGTATCCCTATACGAATCAAATCGAAACCCGGATTGATTAATTTTATTTGAAAAAAAATGATAAAGTTCATAACGAACTTAAAATCATCGTGTATATCAAAATGACTGGTATTATTATTACTGATCAGTAAAATTCACATTCAAAAAAAGGGGGAAATTTTTTGGTTTTATGGTAAAAAATTCATTCATCTCAGTTATTTTTCAAGAAAAAAAAGAAGAAAACAGGGGGTCTGTTGAATTTCAAATAGTTAGTTTCACCAATAAGATACGAAGACTTACTTCACATTTGGAATTGCATAAAAAAGACTATTTATCTCAGAGAGGTCTACGTAAAATTCTAGGAAAACGTCAACGACTGCTATCTTATTTATCAAAGACAAATAAAATACGTTATAAAGAATTAATTGGTGAGTTGGATATTCGGGAATCAAAAAATCGTTAATTTGCAAATTTTGAATTAGTCGATTTATTAGATTTTCATTTTGATGTACTTGTTTTCGTTTTCAACAATTCATGTAAGAATGAATCGAGGAAAAACTTATGAATCTATCAGCTACAGAAAAAGACCTTATGATAGTCAATATGGGGCCTCACCACCCATCAATGCATGGTGTTCTTCGTCTCATCGTTACTCTAGATGGTGAAGATGTTGTTGACTGTGAACCAATATTAGGTTATTTACACAGAGGAATGGAAAAAATTGCGGAAAACCGAACAATTATACAATATTTGCCGTATGTAACGCGTTGGGATTATTTAGCCACTATGTTCACGGAAGCAATAACCGTAAATGGACCAGAACAGTTGGGGAATATTCAAGTCCCTAAAAGGGCCAGCTATATCAGAGTAATTATGTTGGAGTTGAGTCGTATAGCTTCTCATCTATTATGGCTTGGACCTTTTATGGCAGATATTGGTGCACAGACCCCCTTTTTCTATATTTTCAGAGAAAGAGAATTAGTATATGATCTATTCGAAGCTGCCACCGGTATGAGAATGATGCATAATTATTTTCGTATCGGAGGAGTGGCGGCCGATCTACCTTACGGCTGGATAGATAAATGTTTGGATTTCTGTGATTATTTTTTAACAGGAATTGTTGAATATCAAAAACTTATTACGCGAAATCCTATTTTTTTAGAACGAGTTGAAGGGATAGGCGTTATTGGTGGAGAAGAAGCAATAAATTGGGGTTTATCCGGCCCAATGCTACGAGCATCTGGAATCAAATGGGATCTTCGGAAAGTTGATCATTATGAGTGTTACGACGAATTTGATTGGGAAATCCAGTGGCAAAAAGAAGGAGATTCATTAGCTCGTTATTTAGTCCGAATCAGTGAAATGACGGAATCTATAAAAATAATTCAACAGGCCCTGGAAGGAATTCCGGGTGGTCCCTATGAGAATTTAGAAATCCGATGCTTTGATCGAGAAAGGGATCCAGAATGGAATGATTTTGAATATCGATTCATTAGTAAAAAACCTTCTCCCACATTTGAATTACCGAGACAAGAACTTTATGCGAGAATGGAAGCCCCAAAGGGAGAATTAGGAATTTTTCTGATAGGGGATCAAAGCGGTTTTCCTTGGAGATGGAAAATTCGCCCGCCGGGTTTTATCAATTTGCAAATTCTTCCTCAGTTAGTTAAAAGAATGAAATTGGCTGATATTATGACGATACTAGGTAGCATAGATATCATTATGGGAGAAGTGGATCGTTGAAATGATAATTTATACGACAGAAGTAGAAGATATCAATTCCTTTTACACATTGGAATCTTTAAAAGAGGTCTATGGGATCATATGGATGTTGGTCCCTATTTTGACTCTTGTTTTGGGAATCACAATAGGTGTACTAGTAATTGTATGGTTAGAAAGAGAAATATCTGCAGCAATACAACAACGTATTGGGCCTGAATACGCCGGTCCTTTGGGCATTCTTCAAGCGCTAGCAGATGGAACAAAACTGCTTTTCAAAGAAAATATTCTTCCATCTAGAGGCAATACTCGTTTATTTAGTATTGGACCGGCTATAGCAGTCATATCAATTTTACTAAGTTTTTCAGTAATTCCTTTTAGCTCTCGCCTTATTTTAGCCGATCTCAATATCGGTATTTTTTTATGGATTGCCATTTCAAGTATTGCTCCCGTTGGACTTCTTATGTCAGGATACGGATCAAATAATAAATATTCCTTTTTAGGTGGTCTGCGAGCTGCTGCTCAATCGATTAGTTATGAAATACCATTAACTCTATGTGTTTTATCAATATCTCTACGTGCGATTCGTTGAAATAGAAACTTTTATTTTACCTATTCCTTTCGTTCTAGAAAATAAGTTGAGTTGATAAACTAAATTAGATAGTTATATATGAGTGAAAGAAAGCAGCTTATAAATTCGCAGTAAATTAAACAAAAAAATGGAATCTCATTTCCTATGTACAAGAGGTAAGTGGAAGAAAACGTAAGCGGAAGAAGTCTTTACCCCAAGACGGGTTGATTAGTCAATCTAGCTTGAAGCGGGCTCAAAAGATCAACCGTATAGAGTTTTCGCTATCCTTTGTATGGATTCCCATACATGTATTGCTAAACAAACGGGGGATTGAACAAAAAACGAGTGGATGGTTAGGAACACCAAAATACATAAAGGATTGGTAATGGAGATTATGTAAATTATATAAAAAGAGACTTCTGGATAACATAAAAAGAATACTAATTGGGGCTTTAAATTCGTAGAAATGACTAGGCAGTACTCCCCATGATTCCGGTCCAGAGTATCCTCCTATCTGCCGATTAAAGTAATGACTATCAGGAACGAAATAATCCTTTACTATTTTTTAGTTTAAGCCCCATTCGTGATTTTATCAGATCCGAAAGCAGAATAGGAACGAAAAAGAAACAATAAAGAATAAAAAAGAAATCTTTTTTTTTCTTTCTTTCATAGATATAGAGAGATCTAATCCGTGTCATGATTTATGAGCTAATGGAATGTTTCATTTTTTTCGTAATAGAAAACAATGGGTTGAAATATCTATTGATATTCTACAAGAAGTATTTTATTGAAGGCTTAAGTTATTACTCAACTTGAAATTATGAACGGGCGAGATCAATTCAGAAGCACTTATTTTTTATTCTTCAGAATATAGCAGACAGAATTCCATTGGTATAATTTTGGACCTTCCAATCTATTTTTTCTCTATCTATTCTACAACCATACGAAGATAAATAATACTGATTCGGTCCTAAAATTTATTTGTGACCCACGAGGAGCCGTATGAGGTGAAAATCTCATGTACGGTTTTGGACTAGCGATGTAAACAGTGATGTTATCATCGACTATAATTATCTAACAGTTCAAGTACAGTTGATATAGTTGAGGCGCAATCAAAATATGGTTTTTGGGGATGGAATTTGTGGCGTCAGCCAATAGGGTTTATCGTTTTTCTAATTTCTTCTCTAGCAGAATGTGAGAGATTACCTTTTGATTTACCAGAAGCGGAGGAAGAATTAGTAGCAGGGTATCAAACCGAATATTCAGGTATCAAATTTGGTTTATTTTACGTTGCTTCCTATCTAAATCTATTACTTTCTTCGTTATTTGTAACAGTTCTTTACTTGGGGGGTTGGAATATTTCCATTCCGTATGTATTCGTCCCTGAGCTATTTGAAATAAATAAAATAAATGGAATCATTGGAACGACAATTGGTATCTTTATTACATTAGCTAAAACTTATTTGTTTTTGTTTATTTCTATCGCAACACGATGGACTTTACCTAGGTTAAGAATGGACCAATTATTAAATCTCGGGTGGAAATTTCTTTTACCCATTTCTCTGGGTAATCTATTATTAACAACTTCTTTCCAACTTCTTTCACTGTAAAGAAAAAAAGAATATGAGATTCATGACTTGGTTCAAACAAGAGAAAGAAACAAACATAAAATTATTCATAGATATTCACGATATGTTCCCTATGGTAACTGGGTTCATGAATTATGGCCACCAAACAGTCCGAGCAGCAAGGTACATTGGTCAAGGTTTCATGATTACCTTATCCCACGCAAATCGTTTACCCGTAACTATTCAATATCCTTATGAAAAATTAATCACATCAGAGCGTTTCCGCGGACGAATCCATTTTGAATTTGATAAATGCATTGCTTGTGAAGTATGTGTTCGTGTATGCCCTATAGATCTACCCGTTGTTGATTGGAAATTTGAAACGGATATTCGAAAAAAACGATTGCTTAATTACAGTATTGATTTCGGAATTTGTATATTTTGTGGTAACTGCGTTGAGTATTGTCCAACAAATTGCTTATCAATGACTGAAGAATATGAACTTTCTACTTACGACCGTCACGAATTGAATTATAATCAAATTGCTTTGGGCCGTTTACCAATGTCAGTAATTGACGATTATACAATTCGAACAATTTTGAATTCAATTCAAAGAAAAACTCAGTAAGTAAACCTCCTGTTCTATTAAAGTAAAGAGAAATTTCCCATTCATTCTTTTAAGGTTCCGTTTTGGTTTAAGTTAAAAGACTGGTTGGTTTGAATTAAAAAAAGAATGAGGCCTTTGGTCAATAAATAAAAATTCAATTACAAATTAACTGGTTGATAAGAATTTCGGATTCCTTTTTATTGAAAATAAAACTATATTAATATATTCGTAATTATTTCGAAATATATAGTTTCAAAAAACAAAATACCCTTTTCTTTTGAACAAACAAAAAAGAATCAAAAACGAAACTGTCCAATAATTGTGCTTAGAGCAATTCACGCCTAATAGATTAGGATTTTATTCAATTAGGAACGTATCAATAAAAAAAAATTCCTGGTCGGGTCAATAAGATCATGAAAAGCATTTCGATTTATTTATCTCTTATTTTACACAGAATGGATTTGCCTGGACCAATACACGATTTTCTTTTAGTTTTTCTGGGATCGGGTCTTATATTAGGAGGCCTGGGAGTGGTATTACTTACCAATCCAATTTATTCTGCCTTTTCATTGGGATTGGTTCTTGTTTGTATATCCTTATTTTATATTCTCTCAAATTCTCATTTTGTAGCTGCTGCCCAGCTCCTTATTTATGTGGGAGCCATAAATGTTTTAATCCTATTTGCTGTGATGTTCATGAATGGTTCAGAATATTATAAAGATTTTAATCTGTGGACCATTGGGAATGGCCTTACTTCGTTGGTTTGTACAAGTATTCTTGTTTCGCTAATTACTACTATATTAGATACATCATGGTACGGGATTATTTGGACTACAAGATCAAATCAAATTATAGAACAAGATTTGATAAGTAATAGTCAACAAATTGGAATTCATTTAGCAACCGATTTTTTTCTTCCATTTGAATTCATTTCAATAATTCTTTTAGTTGCTTTGATAGGTGCAATTGCTGTGGCTCGTCAGTAATAAATCTTTCTAACTAGGAATAGCAAGCAATCAAAATGAAACCTTTTTCTGTTTTTTCTGTCTTATCGCATCCATTTTCTTTGAATTCTATTTGAATATTGCTCGTGTATAAAATAGAAATTCGTTTATTCGATATATTTCCAATAGATTCTTTTTTTTTGTTATACTCTAGTCAATCAAATCTGTTGAATTATTGTTCATATTAATAATGAATCGAAATTGATAAGGAGTTGGTCAATGATGCTCGAACATATACTTGTTTTGAGTGCCTATTTATTTTCTATCGGTATTTATGGATTGATCACGAGTCGAAATATGGTTAGGGCTCTTATGTGTCTTGAACTTATACTGAATGCGGTTAATATAAATTTTGTAACATTTTCTGATTTTTTTGATAGTCGGCAATTAAAAGGAAATATTTTCTCAATTTTTGTTATAGCTATTGCAGCCGCTGAAGCAGCTATTGGATCAGCTATTGTGTCCTCGATTTATCGTAACAGAAAATCAACGCGTATCAATCAATCAACTTTGTTGAATAAGTAATATTAATAATATTAAATTATAAGATTCACCAATTTGAATTAGCATGTACAATATGTTGGAATCTACATCATGTTTTCGAAAACGTAAGAAATCAAAGTATCTTGGTCCTTTCTTATGAGTTGATCCCGAAGGAAATTGATTAGAAAATTTCTGGTAAATCGTTGATTCATCTGGTGTTTAACTATATTTATTTACAAGTTTACTAGATTGAAATTTTATGATGTTCAAAAATTTATCGATCCCATGTCACATTCAGTAAAAATTTATGATACATGTATTGGGTGTACTCAATGTGTCCGAGCCTGCCCCACCGATGTGTTAGAAATGATACCTTGGGATGGATGTAAAGCTAAGCAAATTGCTTCCGCTCCAAGAACAGAAGATTGTGTTGGTTGTAAGAGATGTGAATCCGCTTGTCCAACGGATTTTTTGAGCGTTCGAGTTTATTTATGGCATGAAACAACTCGAAGTATGGGTCTAGCTTATTGATACGGTCCAGAAAACCCTAGTTGAATACATTTTGAATCCATTTGATTTTTTTTACTGAAAAAACCCGTGCTCAAAAAGGTTTTTTTTGAGCACGGGTTTTTCTGGTCCAAGTGTATCTTGTCTTTACCACGAATTATTTTCCTTGGTTAACAATAATTGTATTTTTACCAATATCTGCAGGTTCTTTACTTTTCTTTCTTCCTCATAAAGGAAATAAGCTAATTAAGTGGTATACTATATGTATATGCATTTTAGAACTCCTTCTAACAACCTATGCATTTTGTTATCATTTCCGATTGGACGATCCATTAATCCAGCTGGCGGAAGATTATAAATGGATCAATTTTTTTGATTTTTACTGGAGATTGGGAATAGATGGACTTTCTATAGGGCCCATTTTACTGACAGGATTTATCACCACTTTAGCGACTTTGGCGGCTTGGCCAGTTACTCGAGATTCGCGATTATTTCATTTCCTGATGCTAGCAATGTACAGTGGTCAAATAGGATCATTTTCTTCTCGAGACCTTTTACTTTTTTTCATCATGTGGGAGTTCGAATTAATTCCCGTTTATCTACTTCTATCCATGTGGGGGGGAAAGAAACGTCTGTACTCGGCTACAAAATTTATTTTGTACACTGCAGGGGGTTCCGTTTTTCTATTAATAGGAGTTTTGGGTCTCGGTTTATACGGTTCTAATGAACCAACATTAAATTTTGAAACATTAGCTAATCAATCATATCCTGTCGCACTGGAAATAATATTCTATATTGGATTTCTTATTGCTTTTGCTGTCAAATCGCCGATTATACCCTTACATACGTGGTTACCGGATACCCACGGGGAGGCCCATTACAGTACTTGTATGCTTCTAGCCGGAATTTTATTAAAAATGGGAGCATATGGATTAGTTCGGATCAATATGGAATTATTACCCCATGCGCATTCCATATTTTCTCCCTGGTTGATAATAGTGGGTACAATGCAAATAATTTATGCAGCTTCAACATCTCTTGGTCAACGGAATTTAAAAAAAAGAATAGCCTATTCCTCCGTATCTCATATGGGTTTCATAATTATAGGAATTGGTTCGATAACTGATACGGGACTCAACGGAGCTATTTTACAAATAATATCTCATGGCTTTATCGGTGCTGCACTTTTTTTCTTGGCAGGAACGAGTTATGATAGAATGCGTCTTGTTTATCTCGACGAAATGGGCGGAATGGCCGTTTCGATTCCCAAAATATTTACGATGTTCAGTATCTTATCCATGGCTTCTCTTGCATTACCGGGCATGAGTGGTTTTGTTGCAGAATTGATAGTCTTTTTTGGAATAATTACCAGCCAAAAATATTTTTTAATGCCAAAAATACTAATTACTTTCGTAATGGCAATTGGAATGATATTAACTCCTATTTATTCATTATCTATGTCACGTCAAATGTTCTATGGATACAAACTATTTAATGCTCCAAGTTCTTATTTTTTTGATTCTGGACCACGAGAGTTATTTGTTTCGATCTCTATCTTTCTACCAGTACTAGGTATTGGTATTTATCCGGATTTCGTCCTCTCATTATCAGGTGAGAAGGTCGAAACTATTCTATATAATTATTTTTATAGATAGTTTTCATGAATAAAAAAAATAAAAAAGGAATCCTATGGTTTTTCAAATTGGTCGTTGTACAATGAAAAAGAAAAAAAAGAAGTCTTTTTTCTTCTCTTAAGTTTAAGTTAAGTAAAAAAGGTAAAAGCATAAAATTGAATTTTAATCAGACATCTTTGGCTTTTGTTAGAACCTTTTGAATCGCTCCACTACTTGATTCAAAAGGTTCTTGACAGCTTACAATAAGTTTTCTTATACTTATATATAATATATACGCCGTCCTGTGTTAGTATTTGTTAGGCCTAGCCTCTTTATTCAATTCAATTAGATGTTAATTTAATGTAAATGAACCATAACTATGTAAACCTATTCCTAATAGATTGACCCCAAAATAGCATATCCAAATTATAAGAAATCCCATAGAAGCCACAAGTGCGGAATTTACACCTTCCAAATTTGTATTTGTTCGGGTATGGAAATAAATCGCGAATACGGTCCAAGTAATAAACGCCCAAGTTTCCTTTGGGTCCCAATTCCAATATGATCCCCACGCCTCATTAGCCCATACGGCTCCCGAAAGAATTCCTATGGTTAAAAAGATAAACCCGAGACTAATAATACGATAACTCCAACGATCCAATTGTTGAGTCAATTGATATCTGTAATAATTTTTAGAAGAAAGAAAATAAGTGTTTAGTAAAACATTGCTTCTTTCATTCATGTATTGGATTTTCCCAAACGAAAATGCAAAATTATTGTTTTCACCAATAATCTTTATGGCCTTTCGAAATGTAATGACTAGAAGAGCTACTGATAATAATGATCCACATAAAAGAGCTGCATAGCCTAATACCATCATACTTACGTGCATCATTAACCACTGGGATTGGAGAGCAGGTGCTAATATTGCGGATTGATGCATTTTGGTTAAAAGACCCGAAGTGGCAAAGCCTTGGGTAAAAATAGCACTTGGTGCGGTTATTGCACTTAAATTATTTTTGCGCTTTTTAAATTTAAAATAGGAAACCATATGAATAAGGGAGAAACCCCATGAAAGAAAGATTAATGATTCATATAAATCACTTAATGGGAAATGTCCTGAATAAATCCAACGAGTGACTAATAATCCTGTTATACAGAAAAAGGTGACTATCATGCCCTTTTCTGATGAATCATATAGTCCTACGACTTCATCTACTAATAAGAATAAGGTTAAAAAATGAATTGTAATTACAATTGAAACGACTGAAAAAGATATATGAGTTAATATATGCTCTAAAGTTGAAAAAATCATAAAAATTATGAAAAAAGCCTGGGTTTATCGATTTTATGGAATGGAAATCAGGAATGAAATTCATTTTCATTATAGGACTTATTCTATCTCTTTTAGAAGATACTATGCCGCCACTCGGACTCGAACCGAGATGCTCTAGCACTGCTTCCTAAGAGCAGCGTGTCTACCGATTTCACCATAGCGGCTTGCTCGAAATCATAATAACCCATTTTTTAGTCAATCGTCGAGATTGAAGGGGAAGGGGTCAATTCAATGTAAAATGTCAACAAAACAAAAAAGGGTTCTTTATCATTTTAATTTTTTAACGATTCATTTCTCATTCTTTTGTATGATTTTTATGAATCTATAAAAAAATGCTTATTAATTGACTGAATAAATGAATGAAAAAATATGATTTGTAGAGATCACAATTTCAGCACCACCCCCAACAATTTC